AAAGTTATTAATAGAAAATCGACCGCGAGGAATCGAAGAATTGCAGATGAATCTACAAAAAGAATTTAATTGTGTCAACCGAAAACTTAACATTACTATCACAAGAATTGCAAAACCTTACGGAAGCCCTAATATTCTTGCAGAATTTATAGCAGGCCAATTAAAGAATAGAGTTTCTTTTCGAAAAGCAATGAAAAAGGCTATTGAATTAACTGAACAAGCAGATACAAAAGGAATTCAAGTACAAATTTCAGGGCGTATCGACGGAAAAGAAATTGCGCGTGTCGAATGGATCAGAGAAGGCAGGGTTCCCCTCCAAACCATTCGAGCTAAAATTGATTATTGTTCTTATACAGTTCGAACTATCTATGGAGTTTTAGGCATTAAAATTTGGATATTTATAGACGGGTAATAATAAACCTTTACTTGTCTTTCCCGTCGATCCAGCGATGTAACAAAAAAATATAAATTCGTTCCTTTTTTCTGTTCAATCAAAACAAAACCAAAATGAACAATTCTATAAGGTTGAATAAAAATTAGATTGACCCTTTGAAAATAATTGCTATGCTTAGTGTGCGACTCGTTGGTTTTTTAGGGTTAGGATTAAAGAAAAAAAAAAAGACCAGCCTTCTTTGTATAAACAAATAACTATAGAACTAATAACCAACTCATCACTTCACATTATCTGGATCCAAAGAACCAGTCAAGATATGATATATCGGTCATATCACTGTAGCAACTGAAATCTTTTTGCATAAACAAAAGAAAAATCAATCTGATTCTAAGTTGTGAAGCGAAGAAGAAAGATGTGGATAAATGGAAGGGTGAAAGAAGGGGCGAAACAAACAAAACCAGCGATATAAAATTCCATCCAATATGTAAGGTTTATGAGTCATCTCATAAAAAAGCAGTGTAATAAAGCATCAATCAATATGGATTCATAAAAAAGAAAATGAATCTACAAAAAAATAAGAGCTTCGAGCCAATAAAGACTAAGAAAATCGGCTCAACAAAAAATTTCATTATAAGCTCCATTGTAGAAATTAGACCTAACCATTAAGTAAGAAGCGATGGGAACGATGGAACCTGTGAATCCAAATCTATTGAAAACAGACTCATTGATCGGGATGGCGAAACAAACCAGAGACTAATTCCTTCATTTATTGGGAAAAGAAAAGTCATGAGTTAACCCTACAACTGAAATAGCAACGAAAAGAGTAAATATTCGCCCGTGAAAACTTTATTTTCTTGGATTGATAATTTTTGGTCAATACAATAGGATAAAAAGCAAAACAAAATAAAGATTCGTTATAACATAAAAAAATACGATATTTAAAATTTAAAATAGAAATATTAATATGTTTAGTTAGCTAAAAAAACAAGATATACAAATGAATAATAGACAATTTGAAAATTTTATTATTCGCGAGGAGCTGGATGAGAAGAAACTCTCATGTCCAGTTCTGTAGTAGAGATGGAATTCAGAACCAACCATCAACTATAACCCCAAAAGAACCAGATTTCGTAAACAACATAGAGGAAGAATGAAGGGAATATCTTATCGAGGTAATCATATTTCTTTCGGTAAATATGCTCTTCAGGCACTTGAACCTGCTTGGATCACGTCTAGACAAATAGAAGCAGGTCGACGAGCAATGACACGAAATGCACGCCGCGGTGGAAAAATATGGGTACGTATATTTCCAGACAAACCGGTTACAGTAAGACCCGCAGAAACGCGTATGGGTTCGGGGAAAGGATCCCCTGAATATTGGGTAGCTGTTGTTAAACCAGGTCGAATACTTTATGAAATGGGTGGAGTAACAGAAAATATAGCCAGAGGGGCGATTTCAATAGCATCGTCCAAAATGCCTATACGAACTCAATTCATTATTTCAGGATAAAAAGAATCAAAAGAAAAAGGTCTTGGGGATAAAAAAACAACCACAGGTGCCGGTTTCTTTCTTTGGACAAACAATATTTCTTTTTTTTTTCTTCACTCTTTGCTTTGCATTGAAAGAATAGATTCTAAAAAAATGATATGATTCAACCTCAGACCCTTTTGAATGTAGCGGATAACAGCGGGGCTCGAGAATTGATGTGTATTCGAATCATAGGAGCTAGCAATCGTCGATATGCTCATATCGGTGACGTTATTGTTGCTGTGATCAAAGAAGCAGTGCCAAATATGCCCCTAGCAAGATCAGAGGTGGTCAGAGCTGTAATTGTACGTACTTGTAAAGAACTCAAACGTGATAACGGTATGATAATACGATATGATGACAATGCTGCGGTTGTCATTGACCAAGAAGGAAACCCCAAAGGAACTCGAGTTTTTGGTGCAATTGCCCGGGAATTGAGACAGTTAAATTTTACTAAAATAGTTTCATTAGCTCCGGAGGTATTGTAAGGTCTTCTAAAATAAGATAAGACCATCATATGGTTATAGTAAGGTATTTGAAAGAAAGAGATTAAGAAATATATTCAGAATTTTTAGTAG